CAAAATAAAAGAAGTAGGGTATTCTTTCTATTGGAGAAATCTGTTTCGAATCATTATCAAAAAAGAAGGAAAATCAAGATTGTTTTCAATCTTGATTTCACGTGTCACATCACATGAGAAATTTCCAATTTTGAATGGGGAGAGATGGCTGAGGGGACTAAAGCGTCGGATTGCTAATCCGTTGTACGAATTATTCGTACCGAGGGTTCGAATCCCTCTCTCTCCGACCCCCCCCCCATCACTTGAAATTTGAGAATTGGAAGAAATTTTGATTCTTTTCTTTTATCTGTATCTAGTATCTATTCCATTTATTGATACATTTACCTATGAAAAAATCAAGGAAAAACTAAAAACGAATCTCATCTCTCTTTTTTTTTATCGAAGAATTTAGGAATATGAATTGAAGAAATATTTCATTTTTATCGAAAACTTACAGCAGCTTGCCAAACAAAGGCTAAGAGAAAAAAGAGTACAGGGATAACCGGCATAACGTCTACGATTGGATTGAAAAAGGCATAAGCCTCGGGCAATTTGGCGAAGAAAAACCTACTCGAATAAAGGGTAGAATTAAGACAGATACAGATGAAACTAAATATATTAACCATAACAAACACTTTTTTCTTCTTAAATATTAAAATTCAATTGAAATGATAATAAATCATCAGATTGGATTGAGTTGTTTTTATGAGGGAAAATTTAAAAAGAAAAAGGCGGATAAAAGAAAGAAATTCTTCTTTTTCTTTGACTTCTCCCCAATCAAGAATACTACCTTACATTCTCCAATCGAATGAGAATACGAGGAATTCTATTTTCATACAATATCTTAATTGAATTCTATGTAATGATCAACGAATCTTTTTGATTCTATATCTATTGTGTTGAATCCTAGCGACAACATATCCTATATTTATTTTGGTTGGTTATTGACGAATAACCAATATTTAGCTTACTTTTTCTTAGACAAAATCAAAATGGGGCGTGGCCAAGCGGTAAGGCAACGGGTTTTGGTCCCGTTACTCGGAGGTTCGAATCCTTCCGTCCCAGATCGTTTCCATCAGAAACGAAAGGTTCTTCTATATTGAAATTTAAGATTTCATTAAACAATTTTCTGTTTTATATGATGGAGATGGATACGAAAAGATCAGACTCCTCGGATTCTTATTTTCTCTTTGATCTTACCTTGCACGAGACTTTTTCTACTCCATAATAATGAAAACAAAGAACCTGTGTTTTAAATAAAAATCAGATTAAATTGGGGATGGTAAATAATACGTAAATCATAATATTAGAATCGTATTACATAATCATAATAATCATCAAATCCTAATTCATAAATAAAAAATATGAAAATATTCTGAATATTTTCATATCATATTAGAATAGAATAGATTAATTTCTATAGAATTTTAATAACATATTTATATAAAGACATATTTATATAAAGAATCTCTTTATATAAATATGTTATGTTATATATATATATATTCTAAATATTCTAAGATATAAATATCTATTTATAATTTATATATTAAATAGATTTAAATAGATATAAATACATAACATAATTATTACATAATAATAGATATTGTATATTATTGTTATTAAGAATATCTTATTATTCTATAAATTGATTAAATTGAATATTTAGGAATAAAAAAAATGAAATATTTAGTTTAGTATATTATTTAGTTAGTATAGTATTTAGTTAAAGTGTATAAAATTCTTATCCATTCATGGGGATTTCTTTTTCATTTGAATGAAAGTAAAGTCAAAGGTTTTTTTGAGTTTTCTAATCTCTTTTTTTTTTAAGAGGGATCTTTTATGATGGACAATCTCGAAAGATCTGTTGAAGATGTAAATCAGTTTGCTTAAAACTGATTTGTTTTTTTTTTCATGTTATTTTCTTCATATGAGAAAATATGGGGTTAATTTAAGTGAAATACTTTCCGGATAAACATTTATCTATCTATGGATAGATAAGTGTGGATTATTATGTATCGGTTCAGCCAATGACTATTCATGATTCCATATTGAATCGATTGCATACGGTTCCAAATTCCAATAAAATTAGAGAGATGTTATGGTAAAACTTCGTTTGAAACGATGTGGTAGAAAGCAACGTGCGACTTGAAGGACATGATTGGCTGTGGATTCTGACATCCACCATTTTCTATACGAATGAAGATGCTCTTGTCTCGACATAGTTTGTTTTGCTAGGAACCTAATTTCATTTGTCTTGGGTTGCTAAATCTAAATAAAAAGACTAATGCTATGGAATGGTATAACATATGATGGAGCTCGAGCAAAAATGATTGATTCATTTCTTGGGGGAATAATCTAGGGTTAGTGACAATCAATAAGTTAGACCAACTTTGTAAATAGATCATCAATATCTAAAATAGAGATAAACGGAGAGGTTCAAATTTGAACAAGTTTGAAATAAAAAGAGTCAAATTTGTCGAAATTTTCAAACTGTTTTGATCAAGAGTGTATCACAAAGGAATCAATCTTTCGTATGATTTTTCCTTTTTTTCCATAGAAAGAACAAAAAACAAAAGGTATGTTGCTGCTTTTTTGAAAAGGAACAAGGATCACCGAAGTAATGTCTAAACCCAATGATTTCACAAAGCGCAAAGCAAAGACAACGAATTCCGGAACAAGGAAACACTATTTTCACTTGTCTTAACAATTGGATCAGAATGAGTAAAAAAAGAGATCCGAAAGGAGACAAAAAAAGAGGTTAGAGACAGCTCAATAAATTCTAAGGATTTCTTTTCAAACTCTTTTAAAACTACCCAACTTGAGTTAGGAGTACGAATGAGATTTCTTTTTCTGTAAGGAAAAAAGGTTCAAATTAAAGTCTAATTCTTTATGGATCCATTTCTCTTTCTGTTTCTATCTTCTATCTATATAGATAGAAGATAGAAACAGAAATTCTAGAAATTAGAATCCTTTTTTCTTGAGCCGTATGAGGAGAAAACCTCCTATACGTTTCTAGGGGGGCATCTTTTATCTACATCTATCCCAATGAGCCATCTATCGAATCGTTGCAATTGATGTTCGATCCCGAAGAGAAGGAAGAGATCTTCGAAAAGTAGGTTTCTATGATCCGATAAAGAATCAAACTTATTCAAATGTTCCTGCTATTTTATATTTCCTTGAAAAAGGCGCTCAACCCACAGGAACTGTTCATGATATTTTAAGGAAGGCAGAATTCTTTAAAGAATTTTGAGTTTCTTTTGATAAAAAAGAAAGAAAAAAAGAGTCATGAATAAAAAAGGGTAGTGTAACTAGTACCTAATCTTTGTGTAATTCTTTATTCAGAGTTTGTTCTTTTCTTGTTCTATTCATACTTATCTTATTCTTATTTTTTTTATTGCTTCTTTTTGTGGAACCCCCCCAACGGGGGGGGTAATCTTTCTTCTTGTATTTGTATTGTACCTTTCTTTTTTTTTCGATCATATCTACAGTTCATATTGATCCGGGTTGCTAACTCAACGGTAGAGTACTCGGCTTTTAATTGCGACTATGATCTTTTACGCATTTGGATGAAGGAATTCGTCTAGACTATTGGTAGAGTTTATAAGACCGCGACTGATCCTGAAAGGTTATGAATGGAAAAAAGAGCATGTCGTAAAAAGAAGAAAAAAATAGACATAAAGAATAAAAGAATGATAGAATCATAGAATAAAGAAGAAATCTAGTACTCATAATAGAACGAACATAAGAATCTTTTCTTTTTCGAAAGATTTTTTAAGTTCAGTAAAGTATTTTATAGGCGGGTCTAGTGAATAAATGGATAGAGCCTTATGGCTCCAATTCGAGTAAGACAAAAAAGCAACGAGCTTCCCTTCTTAATTTGAATGATTACCCGATCGAATTACTAATTAGACGTTAAAAATAGATTAGTGCCTGATGTGGGAAAAGGTTCTCTTGTGAATTGTGAGTGGACCATTGATTCTTTTTTTTTTTTTATTAATCCTAATTATTCTTTATTATGGATTGGAGACGGATGTGTAGAAGAATATAGTATAGTGATAAAAAAAAAGAATTTCTTTTCCAAAGTCAAAAGAGTGATCGAGGTGCGAAAATAAAAGATTTTTACCCCCTTTCCTTCTCTTTTTATTGTTCTTTTCTATTTTCTTTATTTCTTTTCTTGTTATTCTAGTTATATTAACAAGGAAAAAAACCAAATTGTATAGAAAGGGAAAGGAAAAAGATCTGTAGATTGGGCTCTCTGTCTCCGGGGTATATATTCTTTATTTGTTCTTTATTTTCTATAATCTTTTACTTCTTAGAATTCTAATATTATATGTATAGTATTTTAGTATAAGATAAACAATATACTAAATACAACATACACATACGCCGTTCTGGCCATATTGCACTATGTATCATGTATCTTTTCATAACACAAGGAGTGCTTCCCTTTTTTGGTTCCAGTAGAAATATATGTAAATGCCAGAATTACAAGGGTATTTAGATTGAAAAAAGATAGATTTCGGCAACAAAACTTCCTATATCCGCTACTCCTGAAGGAGTCTATTTACTCACTTGTTCATGATCATATCTTCAATAGTTTGATTTTTTACGAACCTGTGGAAATTCTTGGTTATGACAAGAAATCTAGTTTAGTACTTGTGAAACGTTTAATTACTCGAATGTATCAACAGAAATATTTGATTTCTTCGTTGAATGATTCTAACCAAAATGGATTTTGGGGTCACAAGAATTCCTTTTCTTCTCATTTTTCTTCTCAAATGGTATCAGAAGGTTTTGGAATCATTCTGGAAATTCCATTCTCGTCGCGATTAGTATCTTCCCTTGAAGAAAAAAAAAGACCAAAATCTCAGAATTTACGATCTATTCATTCAATATTTCCCTTTTTAGAGGATAAATTCTCGCATTTAAATTATGTGTCAGATCTAATAATACCCCATCCCCTCCATCTGGAAATCTTGGTTCAAATCCTTCAATGCTGGATCAAAGATGTTCCTTCTTTGCATTTATTGCGATTTTTTTTCCACGAATATCATAATTTGAATAGTCTCATTACTTCAAAGAAATCCATTCATGTCTTTTCGAAAAGAAAGAAAAGATTCTTTTGGTTCCTACATAATTCTTATGTATATGAATGCGAATATCTATTCCTTTTTCTTCGTAAAGAGTCTTCTTATTTACGATCAACATCTTCTGGAGTCTTTCTTGAGCGAACACATTTCTATGGAAAAATAGAATATCTTCTAGTAGTGTGTTTTAATTCTTTTCGGAGGATTCTATGGTTCCTCAAAGATCCTTTCATACATTATGCTCGATATCAAGGAAAAGCAATTATGGCTTCAAAGGGAACTCTTATTCTGATGAAGAAATGGAAATTTCATCTTGTGAATCTTTGGCAATCTTATTTTCACTTTTGGTCTCAACCTTATAGGATCCATATAAAGCAATTACCCAACTCTTCCTTCTCTTTTCTGGGGTATTTTTCAAGTGTACTAAAAAATACTTTGGTAGTAAGAAATCAAATGCTAGAGAATTCATTTCTAATAAATACTCTGACTAAAAAATTCGATACCATAGCCCCAGTTATTTCTCTTATTGGATCATTGTCGAAAGCTCAATTTTGTACTGTATTGGGTCATCCTATTAGTAAGCCGATCTGGACCGATTTATCGGATTCTGATATTCTTGATCGATTTTGTCGGATATGTAGAAATCTTTGTCGTTATCACAGCGGATCCTCAAAGAAACAGGTTTTGTATCGTATAAAGTATATACTTCGACTTTCGTGTGCTAGAACTTTGGCTCGTAAACATAAAAGTACAGTACGCACTTTTATGCGAAGATTAGGTTCGGGATTCTTAGAAGAATTTTTTTTGGAAGAAGAAAAAGTTCTTTCTTTAATCTTCCTCCAAAGAATCCCTTTTCCCTTACACAGATTACATAGAGAACGTATTTGGTATTTGGACATTATCCGTATCAATGATCTGGTGGATCATTCATGAATTTGTATTCTGAAATGCTCTTATATCATTATATATCGTAATATATCATCATAATTTGTGGTTAAATTCACTGAGTAGTCAAAATTTTCAGAATTCTGAGATTTTCTTCTCGATATGTAATTCTTTTTTCTTTTTGATATATACATAGGGAAAGTCGTGTGCAATGAAAACTGCAAGCACGGTTTGGGGAGGGATTCTTTTTCTATTGCAACAAGGAAAAATTATCTACTCCATCCGACTAGTTCCGGGTTCGAGTCCCGGGCAACCCATACCAAAGTGAAAACTAAAAGAAGAATATTTATTCTTTTTTTTTAGTTTTATTTGAACTCATTTCATTTTAAAATTGTTCTTATAGGTTTGGTCATTCATATAGATATTCATTTTGATTGGTTGACATTGGCATATAAGGCATGTTATACTGTTAGATAACAAGTCTTTCATTATATATCTCATCTTTAGGTATAGTTAATACGCGTGCTTGGGAGTCCTTTAAAATGGAATAAACCAAGATCTTACCATGACTGCAATTTTAGAGAGACGCAAAAGTAAAAGCCTATGGGATCGCTTCTGTAACTGGATTACCAGTACTGAAAACCGTCTTTACATTGGATGGTTTGGTGTTTTGATGATCCCTACTTTATTGACCGCAACTTCTGTATTTATCGTTGATATTGATGGTATTCGTGAACCTGTTTCTGGGTCTCTACTTTATGGAAACAATATTATCTCCGGTGCCATTATTCCTACTTCCGCAGCTATAGGTTTGCATTTTTACCCAATACGGGAAGCAGCATCTGTTGATGAGTGGTTATACAATGGTGGTCCTTATGAACTGATTGTTCTACACTTTTTACTTGGTGTAACTTGTTACATGGGTCGTGAGTGGGAACTTAGTTTCCGTCTGGGTATGCGCCCTTGGATTGCTGTTGCATATTCAGCTCCTGTTGCGGCTGCTACAGCTGTTTTCTTGATCTACCCTATTGGTCAAGGAAGCTTCTCTGATGGTATGCCTTTAGGAATATCTGGTACTTTCAACTTCATGATTGTATTCCAGGCAGAGCACAACATTCTTATGCATCCATTTCACATGTTAGGCGTAGCTGGTGTATTTGGCGGCTCCCTATTCAGTGCTATGCATGGTTCTTTGGTAACTTCTAGTTTAATCAGGGAAACCACTGAAAACGAGCCTGTTAATGAAGGTGACAGATTCGGTCAAGAGGAAGAAACCTATAATATCGTAGTCGCTCATGGTTATTTTGGCCGGTTGATCTTCCAATATGCAATTCCCGTTCCTTACATTTCTTCCTGGCTGCTTGGCCTGTAGTGGGTATCTGGTTCACTGCTTTGGGTATTAGCACTAAGGCGTTCAACCTAAACGGTTTCAATTTCAACCAATCTGTAGTTGACAATCAAGGTCGTGTTATTAACACTTGGGAAAGCCCGCATACGACGAAGATTCTTTGTTGCTGTCGGAATTAAGTAGAAGTCCAAATCCTAT